AGGATCGTTAATTTCTTCGTGCTCATTCCAAGTTCGACGTACGAGCTGTACAAATAAAAATCCCCTTCGTTACAGAATGTCTTCTGCAAATAGATAGATATCGGATCTATGGGGCAATTATTTAGAAGTAAATTTTGTGCGACAGCCCTTCCTATCTGATAGAAAAGGAGCCGAGAATTCTGAACCGGTATTACATGGGCTCGCAAATCCCAAGTTTGTCTATGACGAGCGAATCTAATTGTATTTTCGTCTATAATTGATTTCCCATGTGAAATACTAATCGATAGGGCCTCATTGGTAAGTGCTATAAGATCTTGTGCATTGGAACCCATGGTTATGGCCGCGAATCCATTAGCCTGGAACGCTTTTTTTTCCAAGCGAAATCCCCTAGTATATGAAAGAGTGAAAAAGTGCTTTCGTTGTTGTGGAATAAGAGGCCTTCGTACCTTAATGCACGTATCTAATCTATGCGGAGCTATTAGAGAGGGATCCACGAATTGGGGAAAATGGGTCGAAGCAATAACAAGACTATTTCCAGTGGAAGATCTTTCACACTGCCAGGAGAGAAGGTTCACTAATAGCTCGAGGGAGAAGGAACCCGAATCCCTAAAATGCAGCTCATGAATGTTTGGAATCCATATTATGCAAGGAGAGATTGCTTTTGTTAATTCGATTTGAAGGCTGATATAAAATTGGGCTACGCGCCACACCGTGTCCATCTCCTCAGTTAGCGCATCCATCCTAGTTAGCTGTTCCAGCTCCATATTAATCTTATCCTCATGAGCATTTCTCTCCTCAACACTAAAGATCTTAGGCTCACAATCCATTTCCATATCGTCCAAAACATGAATATCTTGATTAAGAGCCTCAATAGGGTCACGAGCATCAAAAAAAATCTCGATCTCATCATCACTGGCATCACCATCACTGGCATCATCATCATCAAAACGAAAAACTGTATCCCGGAACTTGTCCAGAAATATCGTAATGAAAGGAAGATAGGAGTTTTTCGTTAGGTATTTGACCAAATAGGATCGTCCAAGTCCTATAGAACCTATCACTAAAATACCCCGAGAGGGGGTTACAGCTAAGCGGAGCGAAAAGGGTTGTAGATCAGATGGGACATGAACACTATTAGCCCCAGACGGGGTTTGTGCATAAGTGATTGTCTGATAATGAGCAAGGAATAGCCGTCTTTCTGCTAAAGAGGATGTATCGAACGCATAATTGAGTAGATCCTTGTTATGAAGGTCAATTAAGTTTCCTAAGTAAATTTCTCCCGGTTGTTCCATCATTGGAGAATCAAAGTCATTCTTTGAGAAATGATCACTCTGAGTCAGACTCCATAAAATTCGCTCAATCCTTTTTTCTGGCGTTAAGGTGGAGAACTGAATCAAGACTTCTCTTTCTTCATCCTCAACCCAATCACTGTTTGTGGCCCAGTCTTCTATCGTTTCATCAACCCAATACCCGCTCCTTTTTCTTAGCACTGAATAGATCTCTTTACTTGTATGACTTAGATATCTCGTATTTATCGAAAAAGCGAGTGGATCGAAGGAGATACTTATGAGATCGATGATCTCGACGAGCTTTGTCTTCCAATTTTTCGTCTTATTAAAGAGTATTCCATCAGCATTACGCAAGAACATCTTTTGCAGAGCACCTAGAAAGAGATCTAGAAAGAGATCTAGAAAGAGATCTAGAAAGAGATTAGGTAACCTGAACAACCCGAAAGAATTCGATTCAGATAGAGGATACCTATCCAAAAGTTTTCCCACCTCAATCTCAAGCATAGATGAGTCCATTATCAAAGCTTTGACCGTTTTCAACTCTGTCGGTAACTTCCTAGCCATCGAGAAAACAGCGGAAAGATGTGCCCCAACGAGACTTCCAGCCACAAGAAGAAGGAAAAAGATTGCATAGAGGAACTCCCGAAGATTTTCCGATCTCAGCTGTGCCGATCTCAATGGTGGCTCATTTTTTGGAGGAAGAGGAGGCCGGAAACGGGGCCGACCAAGCTTAAGGTTAGGCCAACGCTTCTTCACAATCGTCCTTATCTTCCTCGGAATCATACTTATCGTCCTCTGAATCGTACTTATCTTCCTCTGAATCTTCCTTATCAGAGTATATTGCCTCTTCCATTTTGTAAGACACAATTGAATCTGTTTAATTCGCCCTTTTGTAACTGCTACCTCACTAATATCCCTAATAATATCAATAAAAATGGATACACTATCAATAAAAATGGATACAAACTTGTTTTTGCTCTTTAGTCTCCACAATAGCTCTGAACAAATTGGTAAAAATAGAGGCTTTAGATATCGGTACCCTTGGGAAGTAAAGGCCCATGGCAGATATGTTTGGAAGAGATTCCATTTTTTTGAGCGAGTTGAAAAAGCACTATCTCGTTGAAAGGTTCTATCCATCCGCTTTTGCTGAGCGCATTTTTTCTTTAGCCAAAGACTCTCTTTGTTCCCCCTTTTGGGTGGTAAATATTTCC